GAAATAAGAGGATCGAACCATTTCTTCTGACTCTTTTTCAAATTCGAGAAATGTTGGTTGATCGTATATTTCATTATAGTTCTATGATTCAGAGTATCATTTCCTATTTGATCCCTTTGAATTCCATATTCGAAGTTGCGATCGGATCTATTCATTAAAAAAAATGGATTCGATACATTTCTTATGTACCCATGGGTGCTATATTGGATTTGAATCAGATTTTGGATCAATCTATATTGATTGACTGCCTTCATTATGTGGTTGCTAGCAAATACCACTATTTTTTGTTTTGGATCTTCCAAAGCATTCCCGCAGGAGATCCGGACCAATTTTTTTCTGATCCTTCGATAAAAAGATTCATTCTCTTCATAAAAAAAAGGAGGTAGAACTAATAAAGATTTCTTTTTCGATTCATCCCTGGAGTTGAATACCTCATTCAATAATTTTTTTTGATCCAATCTGTAGGAATCAATAGAAAAGGCAAATCCCTTATGATACACCAGATCCGGCTCGGTTATTGATAGAGTTAATAGATCTGCCATTTCTTGAAATCCCTCTTCTGATTCAAAATCGTGGTGCAACGTGTATCCTCCCCTGTTCCGGTCATGGAATAGATGAAATAAATCAAAAAATGAATTTTGGTTCAAGAATGAAATCTTATTGGAACTGTCCATATCTGGTTCATCCTTCGGAACCATATGACATCCCGGATCTGATGAAATAGGATGAATTGAGACGGTATTTTGTAAATACGTAATTATCTTGAACATATCAACCATTTCTTTATTTTCCGATCTCCTGGAAGGGACAAAAGAAAAATCTTGTTGTTTCTTCAACAATTTCTGATCTCTAGTGGACCCCTCAGTAGGATTCGAACCCAGATGAAGTTCTGACCATCTGTCAGAGAAAAAAGAACGAATTGATCTTGTAGGATTCCCAAGAAATTCTTCGATTTCTTCCGGAAGCAGATGATTATTCATCTGCTTCTCACGTTCCGTGAATAGCCGGGACATTGAGGAATCCCCAGAAAGGCATTTCGGGAATCGGTCTGATTCTATCTCTGTTCGTTCCGTTTGAAGAAAGGAAGGATCCCAAAGAATCGATCTTTCTTTTAGTTGTTGAATCTCTCTTTGATTGATCAATGTGTGATATTCCGAATCCTCATTACTAATGGAATCAAAATGATCTCTGGGTTGATCAGAAGATCCTTTCAATTGGCTAGAATCCGTTACTTGAACGAAAATAGATCTTGTGGAATCATATTGCATATTTGACGATACATTCCGTACCTTGCTAAAAAATCGATCCTTGTTTACCAACCACACATTGTATAACCAAATCCAATTCTCTCTCGATACGTTCCTCAAAAAATCCGATTCGTGCGGATTCTTCCCCCAACTAATGAAGAGGTCTTGGCGGAATTGCCACATATGAAATTGAGCACAATTTTGCAAAGAAATACCCCACTTGTTTCTCGAGAGGAGATGGGAAACATGCTCAATATCATTTGATTGAATAGTTGACCCAGCTCCTTGTTGTTTGAAGAAACCCTCCACTTCAATTGGTCTTTTTTCACAAAAAGCAGACATGAGATAACAAATCCGGTGTTTCACTAAGATTTCGAATAGCTGTCCCGAATTCAAGTTAATTATGTTTCGCTTCTTCCTCGGAGAAAGACGATCAAACAATTCCCAATCATGGTCCTTGCGGATCGGATCATCCGTATAGGATACAAAAGGAGACTCCAGATATTTGATATCTTTCTCTTTGAATGAGATCTCAATTCCAGCTACGGTTTCATTAGATATCTTACAACTATAATCCCTCTTTTTTCCGATCCGGTTCCTCCACCACCGCGAACCCCAGTTAGATTCAGGCATGATACACTTTTTAGTTATTGGGAGAACCCAAGTACTCTCTTTCGGATCCATGAAACAACTCTCAGAGATCTTTTTCCCTTTTGGAAGATACAGGAGCGAAACAATCAACCTATTGATATTGGAAGACCCAAAAGATTCTTCCAATGTATCATTTCTGGGTCCAATGGAATTCATAGGTATAGGAAGAAGCCCCATCAAAGAGAGATTTTTTCTTTCGACCATATTTCGATTGTTAATACGATATATAAGGACCGCTACTGCAAGCAGTACTACACTTTTGATCGTGAAATATCGATTGCTTGTTGAACCCTGTGAATCGCGTGAAAGTAGGATACTCCAAATTCGGGGGTCAAAGAGTTTCATAAAACGTTCTTGGTGGAAAAAAATGTGAGTGAAAGATCCCACGGAATCGAATTTGGTCCACGAATCTAAGAAATAGTGAGAATTCTTGATCCCTCTCAATATCTCTCTCAATTCGAAGATCCAGGATTTTAATGGATGTCGTTTCACTGCTTCCTGCTTCATTGATTCCTCCTAAGGATTTCATTTCAATTGGAATTTGGTTATTCACGATGTACGACGATCCCCGTTACGCATCCATGGCTGAATGGTTAAAGCGCCCAACTCATAATTGGCAAATTCGTAGGTTCAATTCCTGCTGGATGCACGCCAACGGGAACGTTCAATACGTCTATTGGAATTGGCTCTGTATCAATGAAATCTCATCATCCATACATAACGAATTGGTATGGTATATTCATACCATAACATATGAACAGTAAGAAATAGAATTCTTATCGATACTGGAACTCATAGGGAAGAAAATGGATTTATGGATGGAATCAAATATGCAGTATTTACAGACAAAAGTATTCGGTTATTGGGGAACAATCAATATACTTCTAATGTCGAATCAGGATCAACTAGGACAGAAATAAAGCATTGGGTCGAACTCTTCTTTGGTGTCAAGGTAATAGCTATGAATAGTCATCGACTCCCAGGAAAGGGTAGAAGAATGGGACCCATTATGGGACATACAATGCATTACAGACGTATGATCATTACGCTTCAACCGGGTTATTCTATTCCACCTCTTAGAAAGAAAAGAACTTAAATCAAAATACTTAATAACACGGCGATACATTTATACAAAACTTCTACCCCGAGCACACGCAATGGAGCCGTCGGCAGTCAAGTGAAATCCAATCCACGAAATAATTTGATCTATGGACAGCGTCGTTGTGGTAAAGGTCGTAATGCCAGAGGAATCATTACCGCAAGGCATAGAGGGGGAGGTCATAAGCGTCTATACCGTAAAATCGATTTTCGACGGAATGAAAAAGACATATCTGGTAGAATCGTAACCATAGAATATGACCCTAATCGAAATGCATATATTTGTCTCATACACTATGGGGATGGTGAGAAGAGATATATTTTACATCCCAGAGGGGCTATAATTGGAGATACCATTGTTTCTGGTACAGAAGTTCCTATCTCAATGGGAAATGCCCTACCTTTGAGTGCGGTTTGAACCATTGATTTACGTAATTGGAAGTAACCAATTAGGTTTACAACGAAACCTAGAAATCGATCACTGATCCAATTTGAGTACCTCTACGGGATAGACCTCAACAGAAAACTGAAGAGTAACGGCAGCAAGTGATTGAGTTCAGTAGTTCCTCATATAAAATTATTGACTCTAGAGATATAGTAATATGGAGAAGACAAAATTGTTTGAAGCACCGACAGAGCCGGAAGCACCCCTTGTTTCAAAGAGAGGAGGACGGGTTATTCACATTTCATTTGATGGTCAGAGGCGAATTGAAAGCTAAGCAGTGGTAATTCTACCCCCGGGGAAAAATAGATATGTCTCCTACGTTACCCGTAATATGTGGAAGTATCGACGTAATTTCATAGAGTCATTCGGTCTGAATGCTACATGAAGAACATAAGCCAGATGAAGGAACGGAGAGACCTAGGATGTAGAAGATCATAACATGAGTGATTCGGCAGATTTGGATTCCTATATATCCACTCATGTGGTACTTCATCATACGATTCATATGAGATCCATCTGTCTAGATATCATATACATCCAGAAAGCCGTATGCTTTGGAAGAAGCTTGTACAGTTTGGGAAGGGGTTTTGATTGATCAAAAAGAAGAATCTACTTCAACCGATATGCCCTTAGGCACGGCCATACATAACATAGAAATCACACTTGGAAAGGGTGGACAATTAGCGAGAGCAGCGGGTGCTGTAGCGAAACTGATTGCAAAAGAGGGTAAATCGGCCACATTAAAATTACCATCTGGGGAGGTCCGTTTGATATCCAAAAACTGCTCAGCAACAGTCGGACAAGTGGGTAATGTTGGGGTGAACCAGAAAAGTTTGGGTAGAGCCGGATCTAAGCGTTGGTTAGGTAAGCGTCCTGTAGTAAGAGGAGTCGTTATGAACCCTGTAGACCATCCCCATGGGGGTGGTGAAGGGAGGGCCCCAATTGGTAGAAAAAAACCCACAACCCCTTGGGGTTATCCTGCGCTTGGAAGAAGAAGTAGAAAAAGGAATAAATATAGTGATAGTTTGATTCTTCGTCGCCGTAGTAAATAGGAGAATATTGAAAATAGAATATGTTTCCTCGTCTTTACAAAAAAAAAAAGAAAAAGATAGGAGTAATTAGCTGTGACACGTTCACTAAAAAAAAATCCTTTTGTAGCTAATCATTTATTGAGAAAAATTGCAAAGCTCAACATTA